TCGTGTATTGTATCGTTTATCCTATTCCTACGAGTCTCATACGAAATAGAACGATTTTATTTTAGATTAGAAGGGATATAATGAAATTCCTTGATTGGCTCTTCCTAGAGGAATTATCCTTTTTAGTTGACTGATGGATCCAACAAACAATTATAATTATTAATTATATAATATTATATTAATAAATAAGAAAAAATAAATAAGAAAAAAGTGTTATTATTCAAACCGCCTCGTAATCTTCAACCAATTATGCGCTTCAATATAATTACCGGGAGTAAGCGCTATAGCTTGTTTCCAATACTCAGCAGCTTGATCGGACCAAGCCTCCGCAATTTCCGAATCTCCCTGTCGAATGGCCTGTTCTCCTCGGTCGGAATAGGTGGGTAAATTCCTTTCCTTCGAACCGTACTTGAGAGTTTCCTACCTCATACGGCTCGGCAATCCATTTTTTTTGGTATCCCGTATTATATTAATCCAACCTACCTAAATGAATAATATTTTTCCAAAATCCCCCTTTTTTTCGGGTTAACCAGATTAATTAATTTACATGAGTTTCAAACTTGAATTTTTATTACTAATCAGTTTTATCTTTTCTCCCACCTTCAGAAGACTCAAACATGGGCACCCCCTGCTATCGGTATAATTTTCTGAAAGGTAACTATCTCGGTTTCATATAGAAATTCATATAGAATCTTTGAAAAAGACTTTCCTACGTAAGAAAAGACTTACTATCTTTGGGATCTGATGCTACACCGCTGCTTAATACCTTAGTGGATCTACTCTATCACATAAGTGGATTCCTAACTTTTATCTCATATCATGACATAAATAAGCAGTTCTTTTTGTATCGGCCCAAAACCTCTCTAATTGATCTTTACGGCGCTTCCTTTAACAATTTTACTTTTTTTTTATCCATAGAATAAAGTATTATGGGCATATCAATTTCTTCATATTTCCTTATATGAAGTTTCTTTATTTGCTACAGCTGATAAAAATCGCGGTTTTGTACGATACTTATGTAGAAAGCCCCTTTTCTTTTTTTCTAGTATTTACTAGCATTTTTTCTTTTTTACTCTTTCTATAGTGGAGATAGTCGCACGTAATGACAAATCACGGCCATATTATTAAAAGCTTGTGGTAAGAATGGGTTTCGTTCTAGTGCCCGGAAATAATATTCCAAGGCTTTCGTATGTTCTCCATTGCTTGTGTGGATAAGGCCTATGTTATAGAGTATATAACTTCGATCATAGGGATCAATTTCTAGTCGCGTAGCTTCATAATAATTTTGTAAAGCTTCTGCATAATTTCCTTCGGATTGAGCTGACATCCGTTACGGTCGTTCATTCTATTCAAAGAATCCCCGCTCCAGAACCGTACATGAGATTTTCACCTCATACGGCTCCTCCCTTCTGTGCATAATGATAATAATTTGTGGAGTCAAAATGAAGGATTATCATTATAAACTGAGAGGGGCTAGCGTTTTTACAAAAAAATATCTAGCCAACCCTCCTGCAAGAGGTATTTTCTTAACACGAAGCGCCACGTCGGTGCTATATAGAAAAGGTAACTCCAACAATTTTTTTGTTCTCAACGCCCCCTATTTCCAGGAATTAGTCACTTCAACGGTCTTCGATGGTTGTATGGGTATCCAAAGTACGAACGAGATGGATGTTTGTTGTCCCAACCATTCTTTGTAGTCCCGATCCTGATAAGGAAAGGGGAGAATTTATAACAAAGTTTTCGTGTTGTTGATTCCTATATGTAGTGCTTCTTCCCCTATGCCGCCTATGGTTACTAGTAAAGTGGGGTTGCCCCGTAATCCAGAACCCATAGGTGTAACCTTTCGCTTAAGACTCAAATCTAAAATTGAAGCGTCTAAGGCTGCATCAACCGAGGATACACGATAGAAGGGATTGTTCTATTTTAAAACTTCACCTTCAACAAGCGTAGGTTTATTTCAATAATATCCTTTCTTTTTATTCCGAATCCTGTGGATTTCTAGTAAGACTGAAAACGATAAAGAAAGAAAAAAATCAAATCGCACCATCTCTGTAATAGGTAAATGCCTCTTTTTCTCCTGAAGTTGTCGGAATTATTCGTAATAAGATATTGGCTACAATTGAAAAGGTCTTATCAATAAAATTTCCATTTATCCGCGATCTAGGCATAGTTAACAATCCATTCGATAATTCTTCGCATTACCTCTCGTGGGAAAAGAATCCCCCCAAAAAGGAATTGAATTGTACAGTACGAAATAACATAAAAACAGACTCCTTCTAAAAAAGAGGATGTGGGCACCCAACCCACTCAAATTCTTTATTTTTGACAGGAACAGAAATTGTAATTATTGGGAGAAATATTTGAATCAGGTTGGATTTCAGCCACAATGTAGTAGTATATCAATGAACAGAACTAGTACTATTTCATCTAAGTGTAAGAATAAAATCTAAGTAGACAAATCAAGGAATTTTTCCTACAGATTGGGATAACTCGAAGAGTTCGTTTTAATTGGATTATGATCCAAAGAGGAAAAAAAATGAAATAATCGAATCATTTCATTATTTCATTATATGATAAAAAGAATATGATAAAGATAAAATAGAATTCCAAAATCTCAGGTATGATTCCCGAATTTGTAATAGATCCACGAGGTGGGGAGTTGTTGTTGAAAAATATGAAAACGGAAAGAAGGGGGTTTTTTAATTCCCATGAAACCGTCGATTGTATAAATATAACCACGGCCTAACTGTGATTATAGTATAAAATAGGAATCAATCCATCAGACGATTCATTCCAACTCATTGGGTTAACTTGGTATAAATAGCAGAAAAAGAGGGCTTCTTGACAAAAAAAGTCTATTTTTTATTGTAAAAAGCCATTCAAAACAAAAATAGACTTTTTCCTTAATGAAAAATTTTATATTTTTTTCGATTTCTAATTTTGATAATAAATTTACCTATATTTCAATAAAATAAGAAAATGAAGACTGCAATACTATACTATAAATAACTCGCTATTCACTCGGTTTCTGGTTCATAATCATAAGATTCTGTAGGAGAGATGGCCGAGTGGTTGAAGGCGTAGCATTGGAACTGCTGTGTAGGCTTTTGTTTACCGAGGGTTCGAATCCCTCTCTTTCCGTACCGTACCTTCGCCTAATCTAATTCAGGAATCTTACTGACCGTCATGTAGCAAATCAAATCAAATAAGATAGATAATACCAACAGCTAGAATTAATATAATTGGATATTATTGTATGTCATTTATGTGGTACATAAAATAGTGAAAAGAGTAGCCAAGGCATGAAAATATCCCCTAGACCCGTTCTATTTATAATACATGAATGGGAAATTCAGATCTGGCGCCTTTACCTTAGTTCGATTTACTTCACCAAACATCACAAAATTCTATGAATCTTTGTTTTTTTGTTAGGTTCAAGTTTGACGGGAATAATATTCTACGACGAGCAACTCATTGATTTTCAAACCGACCCATTTACTATCAATTATTTGATTGACTGATCCTTTATATTGGGATGGGTGAAGAGTCAAATGTTTTGGCAATTCCTCGTGGGGGGATGAATCCATAAAATTTTGAATCAGAGCTCTGGATTTTTGTTCATCCCTTGTAGTAATAATATCTCGGGGTTTGCATCGATAACTTGGTATATCTACTATACGACCATTAACTAAAATATGCCTATGATTAACTAATTGTCGGGCTCCAGGAATGGTCGAAGCCATACCTAATCGAAAAAGAATATTATCCAAACGCATTTCAAGTAATTGTAGTAAAACCTGACCTGTTGACCCTTTCGCTTTTCCAGCGATATGAACGTATTTAAGTAATTGTCTCTCTGTGAGACCATAATGAAAACGCAATTTTTGTTTTTCTTCTAGACGAATACGATATTGAGATCTTTTCCCGGGGCGCGATTGGTTTCTAAGATCACTTCCGGGTGTCGGCCTTTTACTAGTTAGTCCCGGTAAAACACCCAGACGGCGTATTTTTTTGAAACGAGGCCCTCGGTAACGAGACATAAAGACTCCTTTTTTTGATTGAAATTTCTTTTTACAGAACAAATCTAAATTAAGACTGAACTAAACGATAAACGAAGCTAAATCCACTGAAGTACTGTAAAGTACTGTAATTACAAAGAAGAATGAGATGAATTGTATCAATACCCAGACTTTTTTGTATATATATCCGAAGTTAAGTTAGGTAGAGATCGAATTGCTCCAATCCATTTTTTATTCATAGTTGGGAGTTCTTACACCATACATAATAGATCAGCCATCCTTAGAAAAAGGGGTACGAAGTATTTTCAATATTTCTTGATTGCAAGCAGAAATTTTCTGTAATGTAAAAAAAATAGCAAAGAGATAAAAGCCGGCTATCGGAATCGAACCGATGACCATCGCATTACAAATGCGATGCTCTAACCTCTGAGCTAAGCGGGCCCGCATCAAATAAATTTCACTGTGCTGTGCATAGGATTTTAGTAAACTACAGGAATCTTAGCTATTGCATATTAATTCATAATGATATGATGAATAGACTCTCATTTTCTTTTTTTATTCTAATCGAATATAATAATATCGAATTATTTATATTTATTAATTAATAATTATATTATTAATGTATAATGGAAATTTGAATGGATTAGTAGATATATATATTTTAGTTTAGAGTACGTACTTAACTTAGAGTCTAATAACTTAGAGTATAGAGTATAATAACTCTATTCTAATTAGACAGACAAAGGTGGCCCTAAGGAAAAGATAAGGATAAAATCCGGATATAAAATTATATTATTTCATATAATGAGACATTCCTCTAGTTTCATTCGTAAAGGCAGGAAATTCAGGCAAAAAAAGAATCGAACGTTTGAGTATTCAAAATATCGAGGTAAAACTGAGAGTAAAAGAGGCATATATGTGTGGTATATATCCATCCATATTGAATTGCGGATACATCAATGATAGAATCGTTTTGTATTG